GCTATAAATATTCCAAAACATGCTATACTGACTGAAAAAATGGCATTTGCCAAAAATTCATACCAATCCACCGAATCGGTCAAATTTTTATGTAAAAGATTTATAGACGGGGTTAACCATTTTGATAATATATCCAAACTCATTCCTTCTTGATTCAAAGGAAGTGCCAGGGATCCCACGAACAAGGTAAATAGAACCAATACAAGCAAAGAGAATAACATAGTATTATCTGATTCATGGGGATATAAAAAACTTTTTTTTTTACAAGTTTTTAAATGAATAATAAAGGGTTGGTTGATGGTTTTTACCATATTATCAATTTGGTTTTGGTATGCCGTCTTAGAAAAATTAGAAAAAAAAGAAGCCCTCTCATTATTATTCATTATTAATAAAGTTAATAAACTTATATATATATATTTTTTTTTAAAGCCTTCTTTTCCCCATAGAGATACTGAATAAAAGGAACTCATTCCCATTTGTTTTCCACTGTAATTTTGAAAATGAGTATTTAAATGCCCTTCAAAAGTAAGTAAATAAATTCGAAACATATAAAATGCAGTTAACCCGGCTGTGGAACAAGCTATTATTCCGAAAAGTGGTGAATACAACCAAGTATCATTAAGAATTTCATCTTTGGACCAAAAACAAGCAAGTGGTGGAATACCACAAAGAGAAAGTGTACCTAATAAAAAAGCTGTTTTTGTAATTGGGACATGTTTTGTTAAACCGCCCATAAGAACCATATTCTGACTTTTATCTGGAGAATATCCGACAATAGCTTCCATTGAATGAATAATTGATCCAGATCCTAAAAACAATAATGCTTTAGAGTAAGCATGAGTAATCAAATGAAATAAAGCAGCTCGATATGACCCCATACCTAAAGCTAACATCATATAACCCAATTGAGACATTGTAGAATAGGCTAAACTTCTCTTAATATCTTTTTGAGCAAGAGCCAAAGTAGCTCCTAATAGTACTGTTATTATACTTATTAAAGATATTAAATTCATTATGTAGGGTATTCCTATGAAAAGAGGAAGAAGACGAGCGACAAGAAAAATGCCCGCTGCTACCATCGTAGCAGCATGAATCAGAGCCGAAATAGGGGTAGGCCCTTCCATGGCATCAGGTAACCATACATGAAGGGGGAATTGTGCCGATTTAGCAATTGCCCCGGAAAATACTAGAAAAACGCAGAAATTAAAAAATAAAAAAGTAAACTCATTATCATTATTATAACTTAAGTTATTGAATATTTCGAACAAATCCTTAAATTCAAAACTACCTGTTATCCAATAAAGACCTAAGATTCCTAAAAATAAACCAAAATCTCCTATACGATTAGTTACAAAAGCTTTTTGACAAGCATTTGCAGCAATAGGTCGTGTGAACCAAAAACCTATTAATAGATATGAGCACATTCCAACTAATTCCCAAAAAATATAAATTTGTATCAAATTAGAACTCGTAACTAATCCCAGCATGGAAGTATTGAAAAAACTCATATAAGCAAAAAATCTTAAATATCCTTGATCATGAGACATATAATTATCACTATAAATCAAAACCAGAATTCCAACAGTAGTAATTAATATTAACATAATCGAAGTAAGTGGGTCGATCAAGTGACCGAACTCTAAAGAAAAATCATTATTAATAGTCCAAGACCATACATATTGATCTATGAAATTGCTATTTATTTGCTGAATAGCCAGATCTGCAGAACAAATCATAACTATACTTAATAATAAAACACTAGGAAAAGCCCACATGCGACGAAGATTTTTTGTTGCCATCGGAAAAAATAGAAGCCCGACTCCGATTAAGACAGGAACTGGAAGTGGAACGAAAGGTATGATCCATGCATATGGATATGTATGTTCCATAAAAAAACCTTTTTCATTTTTAATTAATCCTTTCCGATTCACCGGATCTTCTCTCTTCCGCAAAAAAAAAAGGAAAACTATATATATATATAGATTATAGATGCAAGACCAAAATTTAATCTTTTCAACAAATCAAGAAGTTACAATTGGTTAAATGATATCACCCTTACTAGTGCAAATAGTTATTTATTGATAGTTATTTATTATTTATTAAGTAATATAAAGCTATTTCGGGAGATCCAGAAAAAAAAGCTTTTTTTACTTTAACCAATTTTATTTCTATAGTACGTTGGATACTATAGCTAGAGAGCTTTGACTATGAGGATATAAAGAAATCCATTAGTATAGTATGAATTCGTTTTTTTGTCCGGATAGTTAGAGTTTATTAATTATATGTAATATAAATGTAAAAAAAAAATGAATGACATATAATATTTTTTAGCCCCTTTTAGAGCAAAGTAGTATTATCAATAGTAAATAAAGATGCGTTTTTATTGAATATTTAATATTATATTAATACTAGATAGATGTCTTTCACATCCAACTATAACAATGAGTAATCTCTTGATTTTTGAATGGCAGTTCCAAAAAAACGTACTTCTATGTCAAAA